AATATCGAAATGATATAAAATATGTCCTTAGTATATGAATAAATTCAAAAAACATATATTTTTTATGTATATTAATTTATAAAAATAAATGATTCGGGGTTGGGCCCTGTATATTAATAAATGTGTATTTATAGTAACTAAAAATTTATAAAAAACAATTCAGTAAATAAATTAATAATAATAAATTTAAAAGATATTTAAAAAATGTAATTTCATTTTTTTTCAAATATCGAAATGATATAAAATATGTCCTTAGTATATGAATAAATTCAAAAAACATATATTTTTTATGTATATTAATTTATAAGAATAAATGATTCGGGGTTGGGCCCTGTATATTAATAAATGTGTATTTATAGTAACTAAAAATTTATAAAAAACAATTCAGTAAATAAATTAATAATAATAAATTTAAAAGATATTTAAAAAATGTAATTTCATTTTTTTTCAAATATCGAAATGATATAAAATATGTCCTTAGTATATGAATAAATTCAAAAAACATATATTTTTTATGTATATTAATTTATAAAAATAAATGATTCGGGGTTGGGCCCTGTATATTAATAAATGTGTATTTATAGTAACTAAAAATTTATAAAAAACAATTCAGTAAATAAATTAATAATAATAAATTTAAAAGATATTTAAAAAATGTAATTTCATTTTTTTTCAAATATCGAAATGATATAAAATATGTCCTTAGTATATGAATAAATTCAAAAAACATATATTATATAATGAGGGGGATTGGAATCGAACCAATAACAGACAAATCTAACAGGTTTACAACCTGCCGCTTTTACCAATCAGCCACCCCCCCCTTTTTAAAAAAAAAATTATAAATAATTAAAAAATTTAATTTAGCTACTTTTAGGAGTCGAACCTAATATGTCAGGACAATGAATCCCAATTGAAACCGTTCAAGTAGCATATTATAAATAACTACAAGGGCTATTACCTTAATTTGCAAATTTTTAAAAATTTTTATTTAAAAAAATAAATAACTATTAATTAATAATCACCGTTTAATTAATCTCAATTGAATTTTTTAATATATAATTACTATGATGTTTCACTTCATTATATATCTATTAAATTCTAGGGTTTACAATTTTTTAGATATAAAAAAAATAATTACCCCTAGTTATTATAATTTAAATTATATTAATTATTTAGATTATAGGCATCCATTTAATGCTAATTTAATAAACTACTTATATATATATATAATAATTAATTTTATTTAATTAATATAAAAAATTTAGATTGTAAATATTAATTTTAAATAATTTAAAATTCTTATTAACTAATTTTATTTTTAACAGTTTATTGTTATTTTTATTTAATTTAAATGCTATACTTTTTTTTTTTTTAGGTGCAGCTATAGAACATATATCATAATATTTATAATACTATATAGTAGTTTATTATTAAAATTTTATATAATTATATATTATAATATAATTTAAATATGAATAAATTTATCTTATAAAATTTTATTAGAAAAATATATAGTATAATTTCTTACTTATATAGTATTCAGTAATTAATTATTCTAATGTAACTTAAAAACCATACCCTTTATTGAGGATAATTCTTAAATAATTGATTAGTTGTCATCAGTCCTCTCGTACTAAATCTCAATTCCTATATTTTTTCTTTTATTTTCAGAAGATAGGGACCAAACTGTCTCGCGACGTTTTAAACCCAGCTCACGTACCACTTTAATTGACGAACAGTCAAACCCTTGGGAGATTATCCACCCCCAGGATGTGATGAGCCGACATCGAGGTGCCAAACAAGTTTATCAATAAGAACTCTCAAAACTTATAAGCCTGTTATCCCTAGCGTACCTTTTATTCGTTGATCGATATTTTACTTATAAAAAATTATCGGGTCAATATGATAGACTATATCCTTAAAATATATGTTTATATTTTAATCAAACCAAAAAAATTCATTTTAATAATCAATTTAATTTAATAAATTACTTCTGGTTATTATACTCCTCCGTTACTTTTTAGGAGGAGACCGCCCCAGTCAAACTAACACTCAATAATAATTTATAATTAAATTTATTTTATTTATTTCAAATATTAAAAATAATTCAAGTAGTTTTCCATTTTCAGTAAAACTTACTACTTATCTAGTTAAATTAAAATTAATATTAATTATTGATTATAGTAAAGGTGCATAGGGTCTTCCCGTCTAACTGTAAAATTATCGCATCTTCACGACAAATTCAATTTCATAAAGCAAATACTGGAGACAGCAGAGCAGTCGTTACACCATTCATGCAGGACGGAACTTACCCGACAAGGAATTTTGCTACCTTAGGACCATCAGGGTTATGGCCGCCGTTTACTGGGATTTATAAAATCAGCTTATAACCAATTTTTTTTTATCTTGCAGCACCGGGCAGGTGTCAGATTTTATACATCATCTTTCGATTTAGCAAAATCTTATGTTTTTATTAAACAGTCGCTACTCTCTCTTTATATCATAATTCTTTATCCCGAAGTTACAGATTAAATTTGCCTAGTTCCTTCAGTATTTTTAACTTCTTCGCTTTAGTATATTCAACTAGTAAACTTGTGTTAGAGTTAGTACGATATAAAATATTAAATATTTCCAGTTAAATATAAATAAAATTTATAAAAAAAATAAAATAAATTTATATTTATATTTAATATTTTTAATAATTTCCTCATCATTTAAATTATACATTTAAAATCTAGAGATCGATTAACACTAAATAAGATTATCATATTTAGTAAACCTATTATACATTCAGCGATAGTGTTTCTCTAACTATGTCTATTACTCATACTAGCATTATTTATATTGATATAATTTAAAATTTCACAATTTTAATTAAATATACAAAATATTCCACTACCACAATTAAATTTATTACTTCGGTAAATACTAATTATTCTGATTATATTAATGATAATTTTTACATAAACTAATTACAAACAAAAGTTTTTATAATTTTAAGCTTTTACGCTTTTTTAAAATGATGGCTGCTTCCAAGCCTACATCTAATTAACAAAATTTGTAAAATCATCTTCTAAATTAAGTATTTTTATAGACCTTAATAAATAATCTGAGCTGTTTCTCTCTTGACTAAAAACCTTAGCGCTAATAGTCTGATTGTTATTTTAATATATATATAATTATTATATACTAATTTTAAGATAATCAGAATCTTAAATATAGTTATATAAACCTATATATATAAATAAATAGCACCCTACTTAAATAGGTTTCGTGGAAAACCAGCTATAACTAAGTTTGATAAGCCTTTCACCCCTAATTACAATTTATCCTAAAATTTTGCAACATTTACAGGTTCAGTCCTTGGATTTAAAAATCCTTAACTTAATCATAATTAGATCACTTAGCTTCGGGTCTTATAAAATTAGCTTTAAATCTTTAAAGTTCGCAATTTTATTTAAAATAAATTACTTGCTAATTTTATAAACTCGCTAGTCCATTATGCAAAAGGTACGTTAAAATAATAAACTTTAACTGTATTACGCATTAAATTTCAGAGTCATTTAAATCTCTTAAGTTCTTTTAACCTTTCTTTCGCAATACTTGTATTCTATCAAATCTAAAAATCTTTAGTTTAAAAGATAAAACTTTTATCTTCAGTATCATTAAATATGAAACCTACTTTATGTATTTAAATGTTATTTAATTTTTTATATATATTATTATATTTAATACGATTTGCACGTTTATATTTAAAAAAATCTTCAAATTTTTCTATGACAAAAAAAGTATATAAAAATAAAATTAATCAAAAAACTATAGCAAAAAATGCAACAAATTGTGATGTAACTAAAAATAAAGTATGTAATAACTCATATATTCAATAAAAAAATTTAAATGGTAAAATAACTAATATATAATAAGATATATTAGATTTAAAATTATTATAATTATTAAAACTACCTTTTAAATCATTAAATATAATAAAATTATTAGTTAATTCAAATTCAGCTACATAATGAGATAAACTAATATAAGTAACAAACATTAAAATTAATCTAATTCATTGTGCAAATATTCTTGTATAAAATACAACACATGCTATATAATCATATACTACTTCAATTAAAGAATTACTTGACTTACCAGTTCCTTTTAGATATACTAAAAAATAAATACCTAAATCGTATAATAGTAAAGTAGGTATACCTAATATAAATATAAAAGATATAAATAAAGAATAGTAAATCATAAAAATAACTGATTGAGAGATTAATGAGAATAAAGAATAAATATAAAAATAAAATCCAAAAACATATAAAAGTGTTATCAATAATAATAAATAATCATCTATTGAAGTTATTTCTTTCTCTGATTCTACTATAACACTATTATTTAAATAATCTGAGTCTATAAAATTTTCTTCATTAGAATAATTTGAATAAAATGAAAATAAATATATAATAAATATTGATAATAAAGTAATTAAAAATAAAATATGTATATATAATGTACATGATAATATAGTTAATTCTGAAACTATACTATTAAATATATTTATATTTTCATTTGTTGAATAGTTATATAAAAAAAAATCATATATATTAAAGTTATGTCATACTAATTCAGGATGATACATTCAAATTAAATTTGAAGATTTTAAAATTAAAAAATTTCTAACTCAATCATTACAAAATGAATTGTTTAATAACCCTAAATTTACCATATTATCTAATATAGTAGAGAAATATAATTGATAATTTAAAAGATTATGTATAGTTAATCATATAAAATAAAAATTATCATTAATTGTAAATTCAATATAATATCAAATTTTAAATTTATAAATTAAATTTGAGTCTATAGTTGAATATATTCAATCAATACTATTTAATAAAAAATTATAAACGTTTATAGATTCTTGATAATAAATTGGTGATATACAATTGATAACTTCTAACAACGAAAACACTTTAAATTTAAAATTATAATTAATTAAAAGATAAATATTATAATATATATTAATATATATATATATATAAAAAAAAAATATATATCATTGAAATAATTTAAATAATTTAAATTATTTTTTTTAAACTTACTAAAATTAAATAATAAATTATTTATAATCTTTTTAGTTAAAAATTCAATTATATATTTTTCACCAAAAAATAATGATGAGTATATAAATATATTTTTTATAATCATTTCAGATAATTTTTTAAAAAAAAAATCTAATAAAAAACCAGTTTGGATATATTTAAAAAATCTAAATGAAATTAAATAAGTCTTTAACACTCTAATAAATTTAGTAATAAATGTTCTATAGTATTTAAAAAAAATAAATATATTTTATTAATTTTTATTATAATAACATTAATATTATTAACTTTAAAAAATAAAAATTTATATTTAATTAAATTTATTATATTAAAAATTAACTAATTATTTTTCAATTTAATAATTTTAAATAATATATTGGTAAATATTTTTTATTAAAGTAAGTAATATTATATTTAAAATTTAAATTTTTTATAAAAATTATAGAGAGGGTTCTATAATCTATTTGATAATTTTTATATAAATTATTTTTAAAATATATAAAAATATTACCTAATTTAAATCGTTTTGTTTTTAAATTTTCAGGTTTTTCATATATTTTTATTTTTTTAAAAACATATTTCTTGTATAATCATACATTTTTATTTATTTTTTTTTTTATTTTTTTTTTATATTTTATCATAAAATTACAATATAAAAACTCAATATAATCACCATAGATAATATGAGTATTTTTATTAGTATTTTGTAAACCATTTATAAAAATAAAACCACTTTTAATAAGATATAAAGAAGTTTGTAAAGAATATGATAATTTTAACTTAACAATTAAGTTTTTTAAAAATAACTCATAAAATGCTAATCTATCTATTATACTTAATGATCCAATATGTCTAAAATGATTTCTAAAAAATTTATGTGTTTGCTTATTTTTAATTTTTAAAAGATAATAAAGACGCCTATTATTTATAAAATATCTTAGGTATTTTTTTTTTATATCATATATTTTATCAATTTTATAATACTTATTTGTTTTTCTTTTTAAATTTAAACTATACATAGAATTATATCTAAATTTTAATTGTTTAGTTCTTTTATTATATTTATTTTTAAATTTTAATTTTCTTATTAATTTTCTACTATTTTTACGTAAAATAGAAAGTTTTATTTTTGATATTTTAAAAGAATTATGTACCTTTCTTCTCAATAATAAAAAATACTTTAAAAAATATATTAATTGGTTTATTTTAAATTTTTTATTTTTAATAGATAAATTAAAATTTATTTTTTTTTGTTTTAATTTTAATTTATTTATTTTTTTTTTTACTTTAAAAAAAAATCTTTTAAATTTCTTTTTAATACTAATTATTTTTTTTTTAAAAAAATTATTTAGTTTATTTTTTCTTTTTAAAAAAAAAATAATTAAACTATTATATTTAAAATATAAAATGGTATTATTTATTCTTAATTTAACATATGAATTTATAATAAAATTATATATTTTAAAATTATTATTTAATTTTATAACCCAACTGTAAGACATTATAAGTTAAAAATTTAATCTCATAAAGATTTTTTTATTTTTTTATTTGGTTTTTTATCAATTTTTTTTTTTTGTTTATTAGATTTATTTTTTATTAAGTCATCATTAAATAGTATTCTAATTTTATTTTTTTCATCATTTTTTAAACGAGAACTTAATTGTAAGTAGTATTGTGTAAATTTATAATTAAAACCTAATGTAAAGTTATTTTTTTTTGATTGATCTTTTTTTTTTTTTGATAGTATCTTTTTTTTAACAAAACCACTTAATATACCTTTACTCATTGAAACTATATCTATATTAAATATAACTCTTGTATTTTTCATAGATTTAAAACGCTTTAACCTAGCTTCAGATCACTCTTTTCTTCATTGAAATTTTCACATTAAATTTATATGTTCTGATAAATACAACATATTTAAGATATTTGATTGAACATTTCCATAAACTTTCTTAGCTACTTGTATTTTTCACTCATTTAATAAAGTATTACATTTATAAGAATTTCATGCATTAGTTCAAGTTCTTTGACCTCTTACTGGTAGTCTTTTCAAATATCGATAACCACGATAACAATTTATAAAATCTAAAAAATAAATATTTGATTGAAATTGATATTTTATATCACTCTTATATAAAAAATAATTATTCAATATTTCTATAAACATTGATCATTTAAAATTATCTTCAAAATTTAAACTTTGTTCATCTATTAATTCAAGTCTAGAATTTAAATTAGATTTTGAATAATAATTTCAACCATACATTTCATCCTTAATTTTTAAATAAGAAGTTAATTTATTAAAGATAAAACCATTAAATTGAATATTTTCTATTATTAAATTTATATTTATAATTATTTTTTAATATATTCATATTATTTATATTATATAGATAATATTTAAATATTAACCTTCTTGATAGGTTTAAATTAGTTTTATAATTTATATATTTCATATTTGTAGTAGTATATTTTATAGATATTATAGTTCATGTTTGAAAACTAAGAAATACAATTCTACCAATAAATAATTTTTTTAAAAATTTTTTATGAATATATTTATTATTTTTAGTAGTAACATCTATTTTTTTAAATCTAATTGTGGATTTAAAAGATTTTATATTTTTAAATAGACAAATATAATATAAATTTTCAGTTAAAAAATAATATATTAAATTTGAAAGTAAATTATAACTATTATTATATTTTTTATACAATTTTAAACTATCTCAGATATTATATCAATACATAGATATACCACATTTATTTAAAATTGGTAGACTTTTTAAACCCATTATTTTTTTGATAATTTATTTGATTTATTTTTTGGTTTTTTTAAATATACATTAGGTTTTCTAGTTATACTAAATTCTCCAAACTTTCAACCTGTTAAATATTTATTAATTTTTATGTATCTAAATCTAGAACCTTTATAAATTAATGTAGATACTTTATCAAAATATTCAGGTATTGAGGATGATTTATTTATTATAATAAGATCTCTTATTTTTACCTTTATATTTAATTGATATTTTAAAACTCTTGATAGTACAGATTTTGATATGAAATTTAATCTTCAATTTGATCTACCCAATATTATTATTTTCCATATTTAGCAGTTCAACCTCATGGTGAAACTTCAGGTTTATTTACTTTAGTTCTACCACCATGAGGGTGATCAACAGGATTCATAGCCACACCTCTTACAACAGGTTTAAAACCATATTTTATATTTAAACCAGCTTTACCTAAAACACAATACTTATTAAATATATTAGAGTTTCTACCAATAGTTATTTTAGAAAAACCACTAAATATTTTTTTTTCACCAGTAGGTAATACTAGTATAAATATATTTAATTCATTATAATTTTGAAATATAGTTAAATAAGTACCAGAGGATTTAGCGTATTTAGATTTGAAACTTTTATATGGTATTATATTTGATATTATACAATTAATAGGTATTAAATATAAATATGAAATTGACCCTAATATAGTTTTTATATTATTTATAAATTTTAATGATCTATTATTTATTGTAATAATAGAACCTATTTCTAAACCATTAATTAATTTATAATAAGATAATGAATTATTAGAATATTTAATAATTGATATAAAAGTTGAATTTTTATTATAAAATGAGTATGATAGTATTATTGCTAACTGATTATTTAATTTATCATAATTATTTATATAATATAAATGATTAAATGAATTATTAGATTTACTTCATAATATAGTCCTACCAATTTTAGATTTACCTGAATTACTTTTATATTTTAAAAAAAAAATATTTGAATATGTTTTAAAATAATTCATTTTATATATATCTTTTTTAAACCTTAGAGAAGATGTTTTAGGTTTATAAATTTTTAAAAACAATAGGATTTATAATTAAATTACAAAAAATATTATAGTAATGATATATATATATATAATCTAATATAAAATAATTAAAATTATTAAATAGTAAATTATCATAGTGTAAAAATAAATAATTATCAATTTCACTATAAAAAAAAAAAACCATATTAATATTATATAAATTGACATTTGATAATATAATATTAACTTTACTAAAATTATATTCAATAATCTCTTTTATTTTAAAATTAAATAATGAATTATTTTTAAATTTAATACGTCAAATACTTAAATTAGAGAATATAAATAAATTTTTAAAATTATATGTTTTATTATTTTTCATATAATTAATAGATTTAAAATATTTATATAAAAATAATAAATTTATTTTATTTTTATAAATACATAAAAATTTATCAAAGTAATTAATTTTAAATTTTTTTATATAAAAAAATTTAAAAGATTTTTTTTTAAATTTAAATGAATAGTTTATTTCTTTTAATTGTATTTTTTCTAGTATATGTAGATCCTTCTTCATTTATTTGTCTATATAATGATTTTTGTAATTGTAAAACACCAAACATAAGTGCCTCTGCTGTAGGTGGGCAACCTGGAACATATATATCAACTGGTATTATTCTATTGCAACCTCTAACAACTGAATATGAATAATGATAATAACCACCTCCATTAGCACAACTTCCCATTGATAAAACCCATTTAGGATCTAATGTTTGTTCATATAATCTCCTTAAACCAGGAGCCATTTTATTAGTAAGTGTACCAGCAACTAATATTAAATCAGATTGTCTAGGAGTAGCTCTAAAAATAACTCCAAATCTATCAAAATCATAACGGCTAACAGTAGCATGCATCATTTCAACTGCACAACATGCCAATCCAAAAGTAAGAGGTCAAAATGAACCTTGTCTAGCCCATGAAATTACTGAATTTATAGGTGTTATTATATAATCAACTCTCAATTTAAAAAATTTTATTTAATTATTTTTAATTTTTTTTCTTTTACCTTTTTTTACTCTTTGTTCATTTTGTATACCATAAATAGAACGTCTGTTTCTTCTATCTTGTACTGGAGCTAAATCATAAACACCTCTAATACAAGTATAGTTTACACCAGGTAAATCTCTAGCACCACCACCACGTATTAATACAGATGAGTGTTTTTTTAAATTATGTCCTATACCTGGTATATGTGAAGTCAATCTAAATTTATTTACAAGCATAACCTTAGCAACAGGTCGTTTTGCAGAATTAGGTTTTTTAGGTGTTAAAATTCTAACTCTTACAACAGTACCTTTTTTTTGAGGATTTAATAATAACATACTAGCTCTTAATTTAATATTTAAATTACCTTTTTTTTTTTTTTTACACGGAATCAATATAAAGATATTAACTAAATATACATTTGACTTGATATAATACTATTATATATATATATATCAGATATAAAATAAATATTTAATATATTAAATATAATAAAAAAAATTAAAACTTTAATTAATTTAAAGTTTAAATTATTTTTAAAACATTGAATTAAATAATTGATTTTTTTAAATATTTTTATCATAAATCTTATATTTTGTATATAAAAGTATATAGCATTAAAATTTAATAAGATTATCATAACTAGTATAAAATAATTTATTTTATATATTATATTTATGAATAAAATAAATTTACCAGAAAAACCTAAAAATGGTGGTATTCCAGAAAATGATAAAACTAGTATTAAAAATATACTACTAAAATATTTATTATTATTTATATTTTTAATATTATTAATGTATTTAATATTTAAAATATTAGAAACAATTAATATTAAAAAAAAATTTAAAAACATAAATAAATAAAATAATATATTTATTAAAAGTGAATTTAATATATTAGTATATAATATTAGTAAATTAGATATTATTTAATATATGAATAGAAGTATTTTCCAAATATGGAAACCGAATATATTAAGAAATAATACAAACTTAAAACAAATAAAATTATTAAATTTAAATTTTGGTCCTCAACATCCAGCTGCACATGGTGTATTAAGATTAATAATGCAATTAAACGGAGAAATAGCTGAAAGATTCGATCCGCATATAGGTTTATTACATAGGGGTAGTGAAAAATTGATAGAGGATAGACCATATCTTCAAGGCTTACCTTATTTTGATAGAATGGATTATGTATCAATGATGGTACAAGAACATGCATATTGTTTAGGAATTGAAAATTTATTAGGTACTACAAATTATTCATCAGTTTTTACACAAGTAAGAACATTATATGATGAATTAACTAGAATTTTAAATCATCTATTAGCTGTAGCATGTCATGCATTAGATGTAGGTAGTATGTCATCAGTATTTTGAGCATTTGAAGAAAGAGAAAAAATAATGGAGTTTTACGAAAGAGTTTGTGGTGCACGTATGCATGCTGCATTTTATAGACCTAATGAAGTAAATATGGTAGCTATTTCAAATTTTTTAATTGAGGATATATTGGAATTTAGTAGAAATTTTTTCACAACTTTAAATGAAATGCATAATGTTTTAAGTTATAATAAAATTTGAAAACAACGTTTAATAAATATAGGTGTATACTCTCAACAAACTTGTTTTGATTTTGGTCTTACAGGTGTAATGGCAAGATGTACTGGTTTAAAAAGAGATTTAAGACTTAGTAAGACTGAACATTATAGTAATTATTATTATTTAAACTTTAGAAGTTTTATAGGTCAACATGGTGATTCATACGATAGATTTTTAATTAGAATGAATGAAATGAGTGAAAGTTTAAATATAATAAACCAAAATATAAATAAAATAACAAAATTTAACTCTAATGATTTAAATAATAATAATAATATAAAATTTAAAAATCATATAAAACCTCAAATAATTTTAAATTATTTAAAACCAAATAATAATACAAATAATTATAATACAATGGAATCTTTAATTAATCACTTCAAAAACTGAAGTTCAGGTATAAAAGTAAAATCTGGTTATACATATCAATCAGTTGAATCACCTAAGGGTGAATTTGGTATTACTTTAATTTCAGATGGATCAAATAAACCTTATAAATGTAAAATTAGATCACCAGCATATCATCATTTACAAGTATTACCTAAAATAGGTAAGGGTCATTTTTTAGCAGATATAGTAACACTTATTGGTACTATAGATATAGTTTTTGGTGAAATTGATCGTTAATAAATATGAACTCTAAAAAAATAAATATATTAAAGATAAAATATAAATATATATATATATATAAAAATAAAATAAAATTTAATATTTTAAAAAGTATGTTTTTAAATAGAAATATAAATAGTAATAATAGAGTATTTAGTTATTTAATAATAAATCAAAAAAAAATAATAAATAATAAAACTTATAGTATGTGTAAATTTAGTGGTTATACTAAAAATGTTAATAGATTTATCAGTTTAGGTAGACACGAATTAAATAGAGAAGCTATATTAGGTAAATTACAAAATATAAAAATAAATAGTTGATAATGTTTAGTAAATATATATTTTTACCTTATAATTTTAACATATTAATATTAAATAATAAAGATGATTTACAATATTTTAATTTAAATTATATATATATATATAATAATAATTTTTACTTTAATATAATTAATTATACTAATAAATTTATAAATTTAAATACTGATTTATTCTTTAATAAATTTACTAATACTTTACTTATAAATAATTTTGAAAAAAATTACTTTTTAAAAACACTAGTAGCTGAATTAAACAAATTTTTATTTAGTTTAGATAATATTTTTTTTAAGAAAATAAAATTTACAGGTAAGGGTTTTAAAATAAAAAAGAAAAAAAATAATATTTCTTTATTTTTTAATACAGCCCATATAAATTTATTTTTATCTATAAAAAATATAACTATAAGACTAAATAAAAGTAAATATATAATTATTAAATCTAATTATAATGATTTAATAATGGATTCTTACCTATTTAAAAATGTAAAACCAAATAATATATTTACAAAAAGAGGTATTAGAATATCTAGACAAATAATTATAAAAAAAAAAGGTAAGAATTAATTATATGATATAAAAAATTTAAAACCTAATACACCAGTTTTAGTATATATTAAACCCTTTTTTATATTTAGTTTTAACATCTTATTTGTAAAACTATGTTTTCCGTAACTAATTATATATTTTCGAGTTTTAGAATTACCACTGCAACTTATCTTTCCACTAATAAAAAAATAAAAACCAGTGAAGTTAGTTAATTTATAAAATTTTAATAAAGTTTTTGTTATAAAAATTTTTAAGTAATATAAAAATCGTTTATGGTTTTTAAAATGAGTTTGTTGAATAATTAAAGTAAGAATTCTATAATATAAATTTATATCTTTAGAAAATAAAAAAATAACTGTTATAAAAATAAAAGCTTTTAGGGTTATTTTAGTTTTTTTTAAAATTCTATGTATTCGTTTTAATTTTTTTTTAAAAAAATTAATTAGTTTTTTTTTTTTTTTAAAAAATTTTATATTATATTTATCAAAATTTATAAAAACTTTCGAGTTTAAAAAATATTCAATATATTTTTTTAATACAATATCTAAAAATGATGTTCTAAATAATATGATTTTTTTGTTAATAGTTATTAAATTATTATTATTAGTTAAATATTTATCTATATTTTTTTTAATAAATAATTTTAAAAAATATAAATTAAAGTCATAATTTGATATATTATAATTACTAACTAGTAAATTATTAGTTATATTAGATATTTTATAAAAGTAATTTAAATAATTTAAATTTAATAAGTTATTAAAATTATTATTAAATAAAAATATAAAATTGTAAATATTTTTATATTTAAATTGAATTAGTTTTTTTTGACTAGTATTATAACATAAACAAATAAGACGATAATCTATAATATTTTTAAATTTATAATTAAATTGTATATTAAAAATATAAATATTAAAAATCTTTAAAAAAAAAAATAAATTTGTTGTTTTTCAATATTTAGTATCTCAATAAAATATATCTGTATTAGAACTAAATATAATATAGTATTTATATTTTTTAATTCTAAACTTTAAATTATATAGATTAAGTAATTTATAAAATCGATTAATTTTCTTGTATTTATATATTATATTTTAAAAATTTAATATTTTAATTTTTTTATATTTTCTGTTTTTAAATTTTTATATTTTAATCTAGTACTTATATAATAACCAAATATTGAATATTGTTTATAAATACTATTTCATGTATAATTTCTATTTAAAAAAATAAACTTATAGGAAATATTATTTAATAAATTAAAGATATATAAATTATTAAATCAAGTAAATAATATTTCTAAAAATAATTTAAGTTGAGTAAGGTTAAATATATAATAATTAAAGAATACAAATATATTTATATATCTTACTAATAAAGTCTCTATTAAAAATTGTTTATTATTTATAATTAAAATATCTCTAATAGTATTTATATAATTATTATTATAATTTTTTAATTTATATAATATTGTACTATTATAAATAATAATAAATAAAATAAATAAATATAAATATAATATTATTTTAATTATAAAATTTATATAATTATAAAAAAAAACATCTTTATAGAATAAATATAATATTAAGTAGATAAAAAATAATTTTAAAAAAAAAAAAATATCCTTTATAGTATATATATATATATAGTTTGATTTAAAGTTTTTAAAATAATTTAACATATGCCTAAAAAAGGAATTGAACCAGTGACCTTCAGGTTTTCAGCCTGACGCTCTACCACTGAGCTATTTAAGCATTAAATTATATAATATAAACAACAGCTCCTAAAAAAAATGATAAAAAAACAAATGTTTCAATAAAAGCAAAACCCATTAATGTAGCATTAAATAAATTTTCTGATTCTTCAGGATTTCTTGATACAGCAAGATTATAACCTAAAAATAAAATACCTGTACCTAATGCACCGAATGCAATTGGTAACATACAACCTCCTAAAACTAGTGTTTTTACGGCTTTTACAAGTAACATGTTTTTATAACTTAAATACTGTATTATATATAAATAATTTTCTACTATATAAATATGATTTTTTATGATTTAAAAACATATCTAATAAAACATCATAGATTCTATTATTTAATTTAATATTTGAGTTAAAATCTATTGCATTAGCTATGTGTTTTAAAGATAATCTAGTACGTAATTTAGTCGGTATATAAACTAGTTTAAAAGTCCTATTAGTTTTATATAATTTTTTATATTTCTTTTCAACATTTATACATTTTATATCAAAAGAAGGTTTATATATTTCAATAATCCAGTTTAAAATATTATTTATATTAAATGGATTATTATCATTTATAATATAAGATGAATATTGATTTAAATTTTGATATGATTTAATAATATCACTATCTTTAAAAAAGTCAATATATATATTCGATAAAGATGAAATTAAAGATTTAATTGAGTTTAGTTTCTTACCTTTTTTTATAATTTGATTTAACAATTGATTAACTAAAAAAAAATTATATTTATTGTTATAGCATTTTAATGAATTAAAATTATTATATATATCTAAATCTTGTAAATAATTTATTATATAATTTTTATCTAAATTATTATTTAAATAATTACAAAAATTTAAATTATAACAATTTAAGGATTTTACTCTAAAGAAACTATATATATACTTAAAATTACTATCAGAGTATAAGAGATGATAATTCTTTTTAAATTTTAATACTCTTAGTTCTTTTTTTATAATAAATTTTTTAAATAATTTTTTTTTAAATTTATATTTCTTTTTAAAATGAAATTTTTTTATTTTCAACATTTACATTATTGATATTATTAACAAATAGCTAAGTATAAGAATATTAAAAATAAAACACTATTAATTATTGTACTATAAGCTAAAAATGATTTTAATATATTAATATCATATATACAAATTAATAAATATATAGAACTTATTAAAATTATTACTATTAATAAATAATTTAAAATAATATAAAAATTTGAAAAATATAATAAAAAAATAAAAAAAAAAAAAAGCAAGAAAACTAAAAAATATATATTAGTATATATAAATATATTAATAAAAGTAATACCTTTATATATTTCTAGTTTATATAGTTGTAAGGGAGATATACCTAATTTTAAAATAAGTGCATATATAAATATAAAAATATAAAATATAAAATAACTTATATCTAAGTAATTTATAGAATTTAATATAATACTTGATATAAAATTTAAGGAGAATATATCACAACATCCAGTGTATAATGTTAAATGTATTATAGAAAATAATATAAAAACAGAACTAAAAAATGAAACCCAATAATTAAAAAAAATCAAATTAAAGTAATTTTTATAAAATATTGAAAATAAATTATTAATAGAATAGTTTTTTATAAAATCAACTTTATTATTTATAAATTGATAAAAAATTAAAATCACAATTAATTCTATTAAAAATAAAAATATAAAAAGGGAATTTGATAGAAATAATATTGGTGATATTATAATTAAAGTTATAGATGAGACAATGAAATCTATATTTAACTTATTTTTTATTATATTATAATTCTTAACAACATTTAATGATATATATAGATAAACAGAAGTTAAAAAGTATAATATAATAAAAAAATTAGAAAGCTTAAAACCTAATCATAAAATATAAAAATTATTAAAAAATATAAAATAAAAAAAATTAAAAAATAAAAGGAAAATAAAACTAAAAAAATCAAAAAAAAATGTATATAACATTTTATTTACAATTTTTTTTTTAACTTTTAGATTATCTCATGAATTTTTTTTATTTAAATTAATTATAATTAATTTAAAAAAAAAAAGTCAAATAAAAAAAATTATTTGAATTATATTTAATATAAAAATATAATTATAAACATATAAATTTATCAATATTATAACTAATTAAGTTATTAAAAACATACAATTTACATATATAAAAGTATATACGTATATTAATATAATTGGGTTTATAAAAAAAGAAAATAGTAAAATTAAGTATCTAGTTGGTTTTAACTTAATTTTTTTAATTTTAAATTTATATATATATATATCGTTATTTATTGAGTTTTTAAATAAAATATGATAATTGATTATTTTAAATTTTTAATTTATAATTTTAAACTCAATGGGTATATTAATTTTTCTATAATCTTGAGTAATTAATGTAGATTCAAAAAATTTATATGGTTTTATTATTTTATCTAATAATAATTTTAAATCTAATTGACTATTTACCTGAATTTTATTTGGTATATTAAATGAGAAAATTAAAAATAAATAATATCGTTCTAATTTTAATTTAAACTGAGAAGTTTTATTTTTATAAGGTGCTCTAATAATAGAACCTATATTTTTTTTATATTTTTTAAAAAATAAACTATATTTAAAATTAATTAGTCTATTATAATTCAAATCTACCTTTAATAAATATTCGACTATTAAAATTAAAAATATAAAATTTCTACAGAAGATAAAATTAGTCTGGGTGTTTTTTAATAATTTAGAATAAGAGTTAAATTTAGGCTTAAAATTCATTTTATATTTAATATTAAAAATAATTTTTTCTTTTTTCAAAATATACATTATTAACGATTTAATTTACTTATAGTATATATAGGTAGTGATAATTTCTTAGATCAAAGTTTACTAATTAAATTTAATCTATTATAGTTAATATTTTTAAACTCAATTAGTTTATAATTTTTATGTAGTATAGAAACTCACTTAAAAATTGAACCTTTACCTTTACCCATTCTTGAATTTTTAGATTTTTTAGTTATAAGATAGTTAAATCTTAGAAATATCCAATAGTTTTTAAAACTAATTTTAGAGTTTTTTAATTTTGAAAGGTTTTTAAAAATCTTCTTAAAAATTAAAAAATAATTTAACTCAAATCGACATGTTTTATATACTATTATACAACTATTACCGAATATAAAAGTTAACTTATTATATTTTTTAAAATTTCTTTTTTTAAAATGTATTTGGTTTTTTTTATTTCCTATATTAAATCTCAAAAATACAATTTATTAAAAATTTTATAGACTAATATTTGATTTTTGTTTTTATAAAATTAAATCAATCTTACTTATTTATATAACCAATAATTTAAAATAATTAAATATAATTAAAATTTTAAAAAAAAAAAATATTAATATGATATAATTTGATAATTTTATAACATAAAATATTAAAATATTAAAGTTTTCACTTATTAAAAAAATATTATTAAATATTATATTATATTGATTATGTAAATCTATTATAGACTTACTATAATATAAAACAGGTAATATAGAGTTTGTATTAAATTGTTTTATATTAAATTCATAATTAAAATTTAAAAAATATGAAAAAAATAATAGATTATTGTAGTGGTGAATAACTATTTCTTTATAATCTAGATATTTAAATTCAAATATTAATAACTTATTTAAGTTAGATAAAATTAAAATTAAAAAAAATATATATATTATGTGACTTTTTTTATATAACCTAATGAAATTATCTTTAAAATTAATAAATAATATAAAGTTAGTAAAATCAAATAAAAAAATAAATGGATTAAAAAATTTAAAAAATTTATTAAATTCTATATTATAATATATATATATAATTATAATAAAATACATTATCATAAAAATACATTTATCAGTAAATACACCTAAACTAATAATTATTTTAAAAATATTTATAAATAATAATAATAAAGTAATTATTAAATATATATTAAATATATTAAATATATTACATATAATTTCATTTTTAATATTTAAAATATTATATCTTATAAATTTAATAAATTTAAACATATATAATAAAATATAAATTATAAAAATAAATATAAAATATTGATAATTTGATTCAATATTTAAAAAATTATGTATAGAATTAAATATTGAATACCTTGTTGAAATAAAAAGTATTATAGTTGTAAGTATAAATATATTTAATATATAACTTTGTATGTAATATAATAAAAAATTTTTATGTGAAATTTTTAATAAATATATATATATAATCAAATTTATAATTTCTATAGGATCTCAACTTCATCAATTACTTCAAACTAACTCTTGTAAGGCTCAAATTGAACCTAAAACTAATACTAAATATGATAAAAAAATAAAAATAATTATTAAATTATAATTAATAATTGAAGATATTATATTATATTTACATATATTTATTTTATTAAATTGATTATTTATTAGATTTAAATTAAAAATAAATAATATAATAATATATGAGTATAATAAGTATATAATTAGTGGGTGAATATAAAATAAACCATTGGTTAAATTTATATTCAAATTAGAATGATTTAAAATAATTAAATTATTATGATTTATTATATAATCATTATATATAAAAAAAATAAAATATAAGACTATAGATTTTATTATTTTATTATTTTGTTTAAATATTATTAAATAATAACATATGAAAAATAAAATTATAATTAAATTATAATTAAAATTTATTAAATAGTTTACTATTATATGATAATAAGAATATTGTCTAAAATCTAAATTATTAAACCCCATTAATAAAATAAAAAATTCAAGGATAATATATAAATAAAAATAGTTTTTATTTTTTTTTAAAAAAAATAAAAGGTATAAAAAAATTAATGATATTAATTTAAAAATGTATTATATTAAATTATTATTTTCATATTTAATAAACTTTTTTCTAAATTTTCTTTTTATACTTTTTATTTTCTTAAAATAAGAATACGAATTAGGTTTATAAGCATAATTTATTATCACCTTTAATTTAAATCGTTTTAAAAATAATTTTATTAATTTATTATTAAAGTTTATTCTTTTAAATATTTGTTTAAATTTTAATATTGAATACATAATACCTAAAAATAAATACTTATATTTTCATAAGTATAATTTTATGTACTCATAAAAGTAATCCTCACCTTTTTTAGACTTTTTTTTAAATTTTTCTACTATATTTAAGGAACTAAGTACTTTACCTACAGAAAAATTAAAATTTTTAAAATTAAAATAACAAAGTGTTAATTTCAATTGTTTAAATAAATAATTAATTATTATAATATTATATTTTAATTTTTTATAATAAACAAAATTTGAGTTAAAATAATTATGTAACTTAAAATAAATAATCCCTGAATAAAATAAATATAAAATTGATCAATTATTATCTTTAAAAATTAATTTTAAATATTTACAAATAAAAATTAAAATATATTTTATATAATAATATTGAATTATAGTTTTTTTCATATATAGTTTTTTATTTAATAACATATTTAAATATTCTATAGTATGATTTAATTCTTTTTTTTTTATATAAAATATTAATTTATTATTAATTATTGTTTTTATTGTTTAAATATAAATTATATTTAAATTTAATTATTCTATAGTTCAAGATAATGTATTATTCAATCAATCATAATATAAAGATATTATTATAAAAAATATAAAAAATATAAATATAAAAAATTCAATAAAATTTATATTATTAAAATTAAATAATATAGGATATAAAAATGTAAATTCAATATCATAAAGTACTAAAAATACAGATAACATAAAAAAATTATAATTAACTTGTATATTTAACTCTGATATTGCTTTAAAACCACATTCATAGAATTGTTTCTTTGTTAATTGACTTTTTTTAGTAAAAAAATATTCTGAACCTCAAGTTAATAATCAAAAAATAATTGAAAAAATTAAAACATTATTTATTAAAAATAGAATCATAACATCACCCAAATAAAAAATATAATTATAATAATTAAATTATATTTTTAAAATTTTTAAAATTTTTAAAATAATTTGTTTGTTGTTCACTTTTCAAACTACTATTTAAATTTAGTGATTCATTTAAATTTTTATATAATATAGATAAAATAATACCAATAGAAAACTCTATACCACTAAAACATAAAATAAAAAATGTTATTGATATAATTAATATATCACTATATATAATACCTATATAAACAGATAAAGTGTATATTAATATTCATATTAATTCTGACATTAACAACATAGTTAAAAAATTTTTAAATTTTAATATCAAATTAATAATAATAAGTCAAAATAATATATTTAAAAAAATAAATCACGATAAAATTTTAAATATTAAATTTATAATTACAACTCTATTACTTCATTTTGTACTGCTAAAATTTGATTATCAATTAAACTATAAAATATATCTTGATACCCTTCTGATTGATAATTTTTTAATAAAGGTGATTCTATTTTTATATAATCTAATAATAATTTTCTAGTATCAGTTTTTCAACTATAATTTAAACCATACATTTCACTTAATTCTCTTTCTAATCAATTAGCATTTATAAATATTTTATCTATAGAGTTTAATTTTTTTTTATATTTATTTAATATAAAAAAAATAGTTAATTTTGATTTTAAAGAGTAATTGAAATAGTTATAATAAATAATAAAATTATTATTTAAAAATAATTTAATTACATTATTATTATTCATTACCAATTTATAATTAGATGTATCAATAGCTGAACTTTCAATTAATGAATTAGTGGATAAAAATAATTCATTATTTAAACATAAGTTTATAGCAGATATTCAATTTACAGGTAATAATATAATACTATGATTATAATTTAGTTTTTTAGAATTTCAAATGTAAGAGTTTATCTTCTCAAAAATTAATAAGATTTGAATAGGTTGTTTATATTTAAATTTTATTTGTTTAGATCTATACTAATTATAAATATTTATATTACTAATTTTATTTATTTTTATTATTAATACTTTTTTTTAATTTTAAATATATATTATTTGATTTAAATTCATTAAATTTTATATTTGTATTATTTTTTTTATCTTTTATATTTTCAGGTAGATATTTTAAATCATATAAATAGTCTGCAAAATCATTTTCAGTAAGATGTTTATATTTTTTTATTTGAGGTACTTTTGCTAATCTATGTTTATTTTTATTTATATATTTAATAAATTTTTCTCTAGTCATATATGTACCAACTTGTATTGGTATAAAATTACATGAATAATATCAATTGTATTTATTATTAGTATTTAATTGATCTTTATTAAAATATCAATTTAATCTTGATGATTTTTTAGGATATTTAAATCAAGGCTCTTCTATTCTAGATACTATTTCAGGATTTTTAAATAATTTAAAACCAAATTTTCTATATTTATCTTCTATATTAAATGCTCATTGCAATTCGATATCATTACCTCATTCATCTAATTCATTTCAATATTGTTTTATCATATCTTGTTTTAATAATATAAAATAATTATATTCGGTTAGGGTTTTTTTATATGTTTTTTTTTTTATATATAAATTTTTTAAAAAAATTCTTTTATCTTTCCTATATGTAATATTAAATTTATATCAGAATTTTTTACTATATAAATGATTAATTTTAATTTTATATCTTAGTTTCAATCATATAGAATATATATATAAATAATGTAATTCAATTTTTATCAAAAAATAAAATTTTATTTGATAAAATGTATATCTAAAAGAAAATCTTTTTAATTGAATAAAATTATTTTTATATTGATGTCATGTAAATTTCATAAATATAGATCTTTTTAAAAAAAAAAAAGATGGTTTATCTCACCAATCTAATTTTCAAGTATATATTTTTATATTTTTTTTATTTAATTTTCAATCATTAAATCAATTAATATACGATATAATTGAAAATTCTTTTAACATATTTTCCATTCTAGTCATTAATTCATAGAATCTAGAATATAGTTTAAAATAATATAAACGCTTATATTGATTAATCATAAATAAATATATAGACGATTGAAGATTTTCATGACTTCTTACTAATTCTATTTTCTCTTTTAAACTGATTATGAATTCTTTTTTTTGATTATCCATAGAATCTTGATATCTTAATTTCATAATTAAAAAACAAAACTGTGTACGTTCTATAACTTCCATTGCCTTATGAAAACTATGTATTAATGAGGGTCAAAATTCTGTTATAAATTTATGATATCAAGCTTTAGTTCTATATGGATATATATGATTCGTTACTTCAAAATATAATCAAATAAAATAAGAATATTTCATTAACATATAAATTATAAATAAATGAAAATGCATAGATTCTACTAAATATCAATATAATATAAAAAAATATATAAATAAATATCATTTAAACTTTCACTTGTATCAAGCTAACGGTAATAGTGTTCATTTAAATTCTCTAAAATATATATATTTATGATGTAAATATATTGCTTTAAATAAAAAAATAAATATTAAAGTGTCTAATATGTAACCTACTATAGTTACATTAAAATTCTTTAATAATAATAAATAATAAAAAATTGTAAAATCCTCTATTAGTAAAAAATGTTTACAGAAAAAAAAATATAATATATTTATAGGAAATTTTGTACTTAGTATTTCATATATAAATATTATATTATATTCTATATTAAAGTAAATTCATAAAAATTCTCATATATAATTTAAATTAAATATAATTTCAAATCTAAAATATTCTAGTAATAACATATATATAAAAAATCTAATTAAATATCATCTAGATAAAGTAGGGTATTTTATTGGGTGGAAAAATGCCTCTCATTTTCAACTTTTAAAAATAAATAATCCTATAATAATACATATTGAAAATTTATATAAATCAAATATTCGTATATAATTTTCAATAAATGGTAGATTAAAGTATATAATTTTAAATAGAAAACTTTTACTAAATAGTGTTATATAAAAAATTTTTAGATAGTACATTCTATTTAATTCAATAAACAATGGTGTTAATCCATAACCAAATACAAAATTATTTACGTATAATAATGGTGATATCTTATATGATCAGTTTAAAATATATAATAAACCTATAAATATAATAAATGTATTTAATATTTTTTCATAAAAAAAAAAAAAATGTATTATTCATAATAAACTATTTGATATTATAAAATTATTTATATCGATATAAGACAATATTAATTGATTAGCAAATATAATTTCATTAGGATAAATATATGAAGTTATAAATACTAAATATACTGTATGTCTGTGTATAATCCATATAGGATACATTATTGCTCTTTTTATAGGTAAATATAAATATACTTTTATTTTTGTTTTTGTTTTAAAAAATAGTTTTCAATATAAAAATGTAAAAATATTTTTAAAAAAATCTTCTATATTATATATTCTATTATATTTTTTATACTTTAATGTTGAATATTTAATTATTTTTTTATATAAATTATATTTAATTAATTTATATAAATAATAAGATTTTCTATTTTTTTTTATAAGTCATCTAATTGTAAGAATAAATTCATGTCATAACAATAATATAAAAAAAATTGGTTGTAATAGTATCAATCAAATGAATTTTAAAAAAAATAAAAATGGTAGGCTAGTTTTAAATATTATTAAGGTTATAATGTTTCAAATATAAATATATTTTTCATCTATATTTTTAAACATTTTTTTTGTTATATATTTGTAATTTTTAAATTTACCAAAAAATGAAATATATTTTATATTATATATAAAATTATAACTTATATTTTTTATTATTATTATATTTTGTAATATAAAACTATATGTATATGTATTATAATCTATTATTTTTATAAATATTAAATCTATATTATAAATAGTTTTTTTAAATTTCATTTTAAAATTTTTAAATAGTGAATAGTTTGTTAATAATTCTAAATTAATTTTACATTTATAATTATATTTATAAATTTTAAAATTTATACATTTATACATATTTTTTAGATAATTAAAATAATTGATAAAATTTTTAATTAATTTTTTAAAATTATTAAAATCTTCATATATAATTATATAAAAATTTTTTATATTTATATTAGTATTAATATTAATTTTTATAAAAAAATTTATTTTTTTATATTTTTTATAATTTTCTCTATAATTTATCATATGAAATTTTTCTATATTTTTTTTTTTATAATTTTTAAAATGCATAAGTCGATAAAATTCAAATCTATCAATAAAAAATATTAATGGTATAGATGTTTTAAATTTTATAATTTTTATATATAATTTTATATTATATAAAAAAATTATAGAATTATTATAAAAAAATATTATAATATAGTAGAAATTATATTTTATAAACTTTTTAAAAATATGAAATTTAAATAATGGATTAAATATATATAATATTTTTGATATAAATATAATAAAAATATTATATAATAATTCATATAAAAAATCTAATATTAATTCTAATATATAGTTTTCTTTAAATGAATAAACTTTACTTTTAAATATATTTATTTGTAATAAAAAATTATTACAATAGTAATTAATTATAATTTTATAATTAATAGTTAAAATTTTAAAATAATTAATAAAAAAATAAAATTTAAATAAAAAATTAGTTGATTTTTTATATTTTATATTAATAATTTTTTCATAATTTTTTTTAAAAAATATAATTAAATATTTATTTATATTAGATTTAATATTAAATAATATTAAATAAAAAAATTTTATAAATATATTAATTTTTTTATATATTACAAAATTTACCTTATATTTTATTCTTTCTATTTTTATAATATTTAAATATAAATAATAGAAAATATCATATAATATAAATATTATTATTTTAAGTTTTTTTAATATTATTATTAATGATATTTTTTTAAACATTATATTTAATAAATTATATATATATATATTGTAAGATTTTTTTTTTTTAAAATTTAATTCTTCTTTAATATTATATTTTTTTCATTTTTTTATATTATTATTAATTAATTCAGACAAATCTATTTTATACAATAAATTATTATTATTATATATAAATATTTCAATTAAATAAAATATATTATTATTTATATTTAAAGATAATAATTTCATTTTTTTATTAATATTATTATAAATATATTTATTTATATATATAATTTTTATTATATATATATATATATATTTATTTAATATATAATTATAATTAATCAATAAGTAATTTTTTATATTAAATATAAAATTTAATAAAAATATTAAATTATTATTATTATTTAAATAATAATAATAATTTAATAAATATTTAATAAATAGTATAAGATTATATAATCTTATACTATTTATTAAATATTTATATAATATAATATATATATATATATATTTAAATAATAATTTTATATTAAAATATAATATATATATGTATATTATAAATAAATTAATAATATTAAAATTTATATTAAATTTACTATTTATATTTATAAAAAAAATTTTAAAATATTAATAAAATAAAATCAATATATATATATAAAATATTTATTAATTTTAAAATTAAACATATAAGATATATTTAATTTAAAATCTATTTTTGATAGAAAATAATTTATATAATTTTCAATTTTAATTATAAATTTATAAAAATTTATAAAATAATAATTAAAATTGAAAATTAATTTATAAATATAATAATTTATATTATTTAATTTAATATTAATATTTAATAAATAAATTATACCATTTTTTCTTTTTTTAATATAAAAAAATTTATATCATTTATTTTTATATTTAAAATATTCTTTTAAAAAATATTTTTTAGGATTTAAATAATAATTAATATATATAAATAAGTTTAAAAAAACAATAATATATATATATATATATATTATATATATATATTAAAAAAATATTATAATTTTTAAAATTATATTTTCTATCATTATAATTATCCCAAATTATTTTTTTTTATTATAAAAATCCTCAACTAATTTATTAGCTTTAAAATCTCTATCTCATGATTCAAAATTTATAAAACCACCATTCAATTCTAAATCAGATAAATCAATTTTATATTTATTAATCATGTCTATATTAGATTTTTTTTTATAAATATTATTAGATAATTTATTAATTAAAATTGATTTTATATATTCTAATATATTAATAATTTTAAATCTAAAAGAAAATATTATAAAATAGTTTTTAAATGAAATATTTATATAAAAATTTATTTTTTTTTTATAATTTATTATATATATATATTTTTTTTTTAAATATATATTAATAAAATTTTTTAATTTTTTAAATTGATATATATAAATTTTTAATTTAATTAAATTATTTATATAAGATTTATCATTAACTATTAAATTTAAATTATTATTTAATTTATTATAATTTTTAATTTTATTATTTAAATATATAAATTTATTAGTATAAATTGATATCGACAAAATTTTACTATATAAATTTGTATTATTAAAATTTAATAAATATTTATTATCTAAATTTAAATTTCTATTATCATATGTATATATATATAACGATTTACAAATATAATATAAAATATTATTTAAAGATTTAAAAAAATCTTTTAAATTAATAATAATAATTAATATATAATTTCTAATATAATTTAAAATAAATAAAAAAATAAAAAAAAATATTAAATAATTTAAAAAAAAAAAATTTAATAATAAAAAAAAATTTAACAATATAAAAAAAAAATAATATTTTATAATATAAATAAATAAATTTAAACAATTTAAATTTTTATAAATTAATATTAATATATCAATTATTTTTAATATAATATAATAAGAATAAAACTCAACTATTGTAAGAAACTTATAATAAAATAACATTTTTCTAAAAATCTTATATCTAATTAGTATCCAATTTTTTTTTCATATTGTTGTTTCATAAAAAATCCTTTCAATAAAATCAAATAAGGCTTTAATAGATGTTAAAAAATTAAATTCAAAAAAAAAATAATATAATTTTTTTATTATAAATCTTGAATAGTAGTAGGTTAAAACTATTTGTATTTCTAAATCAAATAGCATATAATAAAATATATAAATATAAATATATATATGTATTATAAATCAAAAAAAGGATGGTATACCCCTACTAAAATCACCATAAAATTCTCAACCTCAATGAGTACGAGTTTTACTATGACCATAAATCGGAGAAAGTTTATTTAAATATGTACTACTAAACATAGTCTAATTATAGGTTTAAACCGTATAATTGAAATTAATAAATATATTTATATTAAATAAAAAATAAATAGAAAATTGTTAAGAAAACTAGATAACCAATTCAAATAAAAATAAAATGCTTTCAATTTAATTGAGTAAATTGATCGAATCTATACCTTGGTAGAGTACCTCTAGTTGCAATAGCTACAATACACAATATTAATACTTTAAATAATAATAGTAAATAAGGCACTAAATAAATTTTATTCTATAAAAGATAGTATAATAAATATTTTATTAATTGATAACGTGTAAAAACAAAGCAAAAGTATTTTAAATGAAATTTTTTATAACTAATAATTGTATTAGAGAAACTAACGACAACAATATAATTTTTTATAAAATTACTTCTAATAATTATATATTTAAAATTTTATGACATTAGTACGAAATAGTTATTTAAATCTTTCCATAAAAAACCTTATTGTATATTTTTCAATACTTACTGTTAGCTTCCATGATATAAACTCCTTATTTGGTTTTTTTATATTTTTAGTTATTATTAATCAATTAATTTCAGGTACAATGCTTTCATTTAGTTTAGTTATTGAACCTATGTTAATACCTATGGTTAGAGAGGAGGAAGATGTTGAAGATTTATATATAGATGATTTTTTTTGATTACATGAAAGAGGAGTAGATCTTTTATTTATATTCAGTTATTTTCATTTATTTAGAAAATTATATTTAAACAATATTGATTATGATCAAGAATCATCTTGAAAAAGTGGGGTTTTAGCATTTTTAGTTTTACAAGTAGTTGTTTTTTTTGGTTTGGTTTTATGTTGTACACATTTAAGTGATATTACATTAGCAATTGCAGCAAATTTATATGATACGGTTTTTGCTCATAAAGGTAAATTTTATTGATGAATATTTACTTCAAAAGAATTAAATACAGATACATTAATAAGACTAGCTTATTTACATTATATTATAGCTTTTTTTTTGGCATATTTAGGTTTAATACATGGTATTGATATGCATTATGATTGAAAAAATGAATCAACACTCGATGGTATTGATAATCAAATGATTTGATTTGATGAAGCTTTATTAAATGAAATTAGTGCATTTTTATATTTTATATTATTTATAATGTTTTTATGTTCCATTATTTATAAAGAACCAGAATCTCTTTCTTATGAAATTTTTATGTGAGGAGATATAGGTTTTATAAACGATGTTAGATATTTATCAGTAGCCCCTCATTGATATTTTAGACCATTTATGGCTTGATTAACAGTTTGTCCATTTCATAAAATAGGTCTTTTTGGTTTAGTTTTTTATTTTTTTATATTATTTTATCAACCTACAATTTTAGGTTTAAATGAACAAAATTATTATAGTAAAAAATTAACTCTAATATCACCATTTGGTATATTAACTAATGAAGTTTATTCAAATAAAATATATTCTTTAGATGATAATGTATTTCATCATATAACTTATTTTATATTTATAGTTAGTGCTTTATATGTTGTTTCATATTTACCATACGGTAGATTTTATAATAGAATAAATGGTAATATTGGTACATTATGTTCATTCACATATATATTTTTATATCTAGGTACTCCATATTTAAGAAGAAATATTTTTATAGAATTAATTTATTTTTGAGTTTTAAATCAATCATATTTTTTAAAATTTAAAAATATATTATAATAATATATTTAATAATTTGTTAAATTTGAAAAAATCTATAATTTATTTATTTAAAATTTTTAATATAAATAAAATATTTTATAATAAAAATTTATTAATTAATTATATAGAAAAAATATATTTTAATTTTAAAAACACAAATTTACTTAAAAGTTTTAAAATCACTTATATTTTAATAATAGTATTTTTTATATATTTAATTTTTTTAAATAAAGTTTTTTTTTTTATATTATTATATAACTCTTTTAATTATATAAATCTTTTATATTCTCTTTTAAATTTTAATTTTCATCAAAATTTATTAGATTATTTTTTATTTGATATATTTAAAATAAATTATATTAAAATTGAACCTATATTTTTATTATTTAATATTTTTTTTTTTTTATCTACTATATTTAGTTTATTTTCAATTAATTTTTTAGGTTTTTATGGTGTATTTATTTTAAATCTTATATCATTATTTTTATTTTGATTATCTCTAATTTATTGTTTTTATTTAATTTTTTTTAAAAATATTTATTTTTTTATAAGTATGTTTAATTGAATAAATTTATATATAGATTATAAAATATCTCTAGATTTAATATATGATTCAACATCCTTAAGTTTTTTATTTTTAACTATAACTATAGGTTTATTTGTATATATATATTCATTTTCATATTTTAGATATGAACCTTCTGTAGATAGATTATTAATTTATTTAAATTTATTTATGTTAAGTATGAATTTTCTAGTTACCTCATCTAATTTCATTTCTTTAATTTTAGGTTGAGAATTAATTGGTTTAACATCATTTTTTTTAATTAATTTTTGAATTAATAGAGTAGGTACTTTTAAAGCTGCTTTTAAAGCATATTCATTTAATAAATTAAGTGATTTTTTTTTATTACTTGCTGTTATATTTATATTTAATACTTCTTATTCTTTAGATATATTTATATTTAATAATACTATACATTTATATGAAGTTTTCTATATTAATATATTTAATATTAATATAAAATATTTAGATATTATATCATTTTTATTTATAGGTTGTATTTTTATTAAATCAGCTCAGATAATAGGACATTTATGATTACCAGATTCTATGGAAGCACCTGTACCAGCTTCAGCATTAATTCATTCTGCAACATTAGTTTCAGCAGGTATTTTTCTACTTATAAGATTATCTCCTCTTTTTGAGTTAAGCTATTATTCAAGTATTATACTACCTATATCAGGCGCATTAACAGCATTATACGGTAGTATAGTTGCATCATTTCAGTCTGATACAAAAAAAACACTTGCTTATTCTACAATAAGTCATTGTGGTTATTTAGTGTTACTATATACAACTAATTTAGTTGAATTTGTTATATTATATTTATATGTACATGGTTTTTTTAAGGCCGCTACCTTTTTATGTGTAGGTAATGTTAACAGATTTAGTAAAAACAATCAAGATTTTAAATTAATGGGTTATTATTATAAATTTCTACCATTTGAGTGTTTTACTATTTTTATATGTTTATTAAATTTAAGTAGTATACCACTAACATTAGGTTTTTATATAAAACATTTATTATTTTTAAGTTTTAAAAATGATTTTATTGTTTTTTATATTTTATTTAGTATTACATTATTAAGTGGTGTTATGAGTATTTTTTATTCATTTAGACTATTTTATAGTATATTTTTTGATATAAAAAAATCTAAAAAAAATAATTATATATCTATAATTAAATCTAATTTAAATTCACTATATTATTCAAATACAAGCTTAATATCTAACATATCTATATTATTATTATTAATATTTTCATATATTATAATATTAATATTATATAATTTAGTAATAAGTGATATATATTATTTTTCTGATATTCAGTTATTTAAATTATCTTCTTTATTTTTATATAATGTAATTAATATTAATACTTATTTATTTAATGTTAGTATTTTAAATTGATTTATAATTTTATTAATAAATACACTAATTTTTTTAAATTGAAGATATTCTTATTATTCAATATATTCAAAAAATACTTTAATAAAATTATTATTATTAGTATTATTATTTATAAATATAATATAATAAATTTTTAAATTACATGTGGTCTAATATATTACTAGAAACATCATATCAATTTAACTTTAATATCGGTTTTTCAACCTTAAAATCTGACGTTATAATTCATTTAGCTCAATGACAATACTGATGATGATTTTGATTTACTTTAGTTTGATCATTATATTATTTAATTATATTAAAACTAATAAGATATAGATCTTTAAAAATGAGACCACAAATATCGACAAGTTTTAGACCTCATGGAAAATGAGGTGATTTTATTGCCTGTATAATACCATTAACTTGATGTATTAATATTTTAACTAATTCTAATTTAATACTACGACTTATTGAGTGACAAAATGAATCAAGTTTATTTACAGTAAGGGTTAGAGCTAGACAATGATATTGAATATATAAATTTGAACTAAAATCATTTACAGATATATTATCTACACCTAAAAATATAGGTTCTAATAAGTGACGAGTAGATGTATTTGGTGATTTACAAATTTCAGATAATTATTTACATATAATTAAATTAAGATCACAAAATAATTGAATTAAAAACTATTGAGAAAAATCTATAAATATTTCAGATAAAAGTAATAAACCACTAATAACTACACCACAAGATCAATTTAGATATAATATTAATTATATGTTACAATCTTCATCAATAAATAATAATTTAGACTTAAATCTTTTTGATAATCAAATGAATAATTTTAAAACATCTTTTATATTAAATAATAAAATATTACATACATTTAAATTTAATATAAATACAATTTTAAATAGTAATTTAAATAAAGTTTATGAAACTAAACAATTTAACTATTTAGTTAATACAAAGTCGATTTTAAATTATATTTTAAATAATAAATATTTTAATTATATTAACCATGAGGATTTTGATGAGACAAATAGATTTTTTAGGAGATCTAATTTTAAATTATCTCCTATGAGACTTTTAAAAAAACAATTTAATATTGATAACTCATATGAATTATTTAGATTTAGATTTAATAACCCAAATGATTTTATATCTAAAAATAACCCTGATGTTGTATATTTAACATTAAAACAAAAGAGATATAATAGAAAAAAATTAATTAATAGTCAAGTTATAAAAAAAAAAGATAATTTAGGAAATAATACTAAAGTTATAAAATATTCGGGAAAACCATTATTATCAAGAAACGGAGTTTTTTTACAAAATAATTATGATTATTCTATTATCTATAAATTATTAAAAAAAAATAAAAAAAGAAATGAATTAATACCTGTAACATTAGCTAGAAGATTATTAAGAACTAAAAAAACTTTAGTCTTACCAGTTCATGTTAATATTACTTTAATTACAAACTCTTATGATATTGTACATTCTTGATTTATACCGGGTTTAGGTATAAAATTAGATTGTGTTCCTGGTAGATCAACTCATCATACATTTTTTATAGATAATGTAGGTTTTTATTACGGTCAGTGTGCAGAAATTTGTGGTAGATATCATCATCACATGCCTATTAGATTATGTGCCCTACCATTTCAACATTTTTTATTATGATGGAATAATTTTGGTTTACCTAAAATGTTAAATACGTTTAAAAAAAAAAAATTTGAATCAAAATTTAGTTTTAGAAAATACTCTTGATAGTAAATTAATTATAAATTTTTAGGTTGAAAATAAAATTTTTATTGAGTGTGATCATGGCTCGGAATTAACGCTGATTAGATGCATTACACATGCAAGTTAAATTAGGTTTATAAAAATTTATAAACTAAATAGCGTCTAGGTGAGTAAATATAAGTTAATACCTTTAAGTATATATAGATAATATATATATATAAATACAATTTTAATTAATTATATATATTTATTTAAATCAATTTTAATAAATTAACTAAAAACTTTTTTAATATTAGTAGCTTAAAGATTTTCTTATTTAATATTAGGTATTTATATATAATTATATAAGCCTATAATGTTTAGTTGAATTTTAAGATTGTTCAACCACATATGAGTATGAAAACAACTCTATCTTTTGACAGCAGTGGGGAATTTTGGACAATATGTTAAAACATGATCCAGCAAACTAATGAAAATGAAGAAGGTATAGTATATTAATAATTTAATTTAGTTTATAACTTTTATTAAATTCTTAATATAGTATTGTAAAGTTTAAAATTATATCTCCAAAACCTTATAAAAATAAATGAAAAGAGGTTAGGATTAAGCTGTGGCTAATACATGTGCCAGCAGCCGCGGTAATACATGAGCAGCTAGCGTTATTCACATTGACTAAGTGTATTTAAACAAATGGGTTATTATTATACATATATATAAAGTTATTTTTAATAATAAATATATTTATGTATATATATATAAAAATTAACATTAAATATAATAAATTTAATATATTAGCGATGAAATGCAGATATTATATTTTATTTTTCAAAAGCGAAGGTAATTATATTAGTGTTATTATATCTTATTTTGTGAAAGTATGGTTATCGATAAGGATTAGTCACCCTAGTAGTCCATACTGTAAAATATGGGTACTTCAAGATATTATCTATGATAGTTAACGCAAAGTATCCTACTTGGAGAGTATTGCCGCAAGGTAGAAACTTAACTGAATTGGCGGGAATTTGTACTAATGGTGGAATATGTGGTTTAATGCGATAATCCACGCAAAACCTTACCAACATTTTAAATATTTTAGTAAAATAACTAGTCTTTATAAAAATTATTTTAATAAAATATATTAGAATTGCATGGCTGTCGTCAGTTCGTGTTGTGAAATATAGAATTAAGTTTTATAACGAATGTAACCCTATATTTATTTTGTATATTATAATTTTAATTATTATTTTATATTTTTAAATATATTATATATAATTTATATATGTTTTTTATTATATAAATTATATATATAGGTTTTAGGCTGAAGTCAAGTCCCTATGGTCTATGTATGTTGGGCTACACACATGTTACAACGGTAAAAACAAAAAGTAACAAGAGAGTAATCTTAAGTTAATCTTTAAAAATTATCCTAGTCCAGATTGTTTCATGAAACTCTGAAACATGAAGTTGAAATCATCAGTAATTGTAAATTATTATGTTACAGTGAATAAAAAGTCAAATTTTGCACACACTGCCCATCACGCTCGAAGAGTTTTATTTATATAAATAGTATAATAAATTATATATTCTTTTTATTAAAGATTAAGTATAAATTAAAAAATTATACAATATATTTTTATAATTAAAGTGATTTGAGTGAAGTTGACACAAGGTACTAGTAGAGGAATCTGCCGGTGGATTATATTTTACTTAATATATTTATTTACTAATTTTATGTTATAAACGATTTTAGAGTTTTTAAAATATTTAAATTTAATAGATATAACTATATTTAATATATTTTTAGAACAGTTTTTTCTTTTTTTATTTTTATATAATTTTATTCAATTTATTGTATGATCTTCTGTTATAGAGCTTATATGACCATCTAATATATTTAATCATAAACATAATTTTTCTCAAAATAATATAAAATCAAGAAGTTTTATAAATTATAAATTAAAATTAACTAACTATACTAATTTTTTTTTTATTTTAAATATATTATATTATAATCAGAATTTAATTATAAATAACTAATATCATATTTTGATAATTAGATTATGTTTTATTTTATTATATTAAATTATTATCTTATATTAAATATTTTTTTTTATATAAATAAATTATTAAGCCCATATATTAAAATTATTTTTAATTTTTTATTTATTTTATATTATAGATTAATTAGTTTTACTAACTATAATATTACCGATAATAATATTATTTATAAATTTAGAACTAAATATTTATACAATTTAGTATATAATTTATTCTTTATAAATAACATCTTATTTTTAATAGTTAAAGATAATTTAATAAATAGTTTAAGTAAAATACAGTATAATGATAATACTAATAATTTAAAGTTTAATAGTATATATTATAATTTAAAAATTTTAAATAATATATATAGTTTTAACATTAAGAATTTATTATATAACTATTCTTCTATGTTTTATATTGTAAAATACGTACATTTCTTTAAATCTAATAATTATATTAAATTATATTTAATTTTAATTCTTATAACAAATTATAAAAATAAATATAAATTTAAATATAATAAATTAAATATTGATAAATTTTCAGATTTTTTAATAAATTTAAATATACAACCAAAATTAAATAATATATTTTATAAAACTAAAGTTATTTACAAACTACCACACTATAAAATTTTTAATAAAAAATTATTATATAAAGTTTTATTTTTTAAAATTAATAATAGATTTAAAATATTTTTAAATAAAAATTATAATATACAATTCTCTCCATCTAATATATTAAAATATTTAGATAAAAATTGAATAGGTAATATTAATTTTTTATATATTAGAAAAAATAAAGTATTTAATAAAGGTAGATATTCTAGAAATAGACAAACTTACAGAACAGGTATATATTTATGTTTATATATAAATATTATAGCAATAATCTTCTTTTATTTTTGATTTTATAAATTTATTATAAATTTTGGTTACTGTTGATGATTTTTATATATTTTTTTTATATCTTTTATTTTTTCTAGATCATTAAAATTTAATTTTTTAAATTTTAATATAATTATAGATGAATTTTTAAAATTTAATAATTGATTATTTTTTATTATTAAATCTATTTTATATTATATTTATAATCTGTGTGTTATATTAGTTCAATATTTAAATTATAATTATTTATTATATAATTTATATTTTTTTTTTGATTTATTTTATATATTTAGTAAACAAGATTTATTATTAAATGTATATACAATATACGAAGATTTTTTAAATTATTTATTAGAATTTAATAATAACAAAAATAATTATATTAAAAAATTTTTTAAAAAATTTTTTTTAATATAGTATATATATATATAAGTTGAGGGGGAGTAGTTTAGTGGTAAAACAGTGGTCTTCAAAATCATAGATATAGGTTCGATTCCTATCTTCCTCGATATATAAGTCTTATAAATTGTATTTTTATGAAAATAACACAATATACATTGTTTATTGAATCATTTTTTAATAAATATTTTAAAAATAATTTAATATTAAAGAGTAATTTTAATAATAATATTAAAGTTAAAAATATAAATATAGTAAATATTTTATATCATTTAAATATATATAAACTAAATTCTGAATTTAACAGTAATATTTTTTATAAAATAGGTTTTTTTTTTCAGTTAAATAGAAATATTATTTTTAATAGTAATGATATTTTATATATAAATAATATTTTATATATAAAATTAAATAATATTTATATTAAATATTCTCACATAAATTTATTTATTTTTAAATTAAATAATTTTAATAGTAATATTAAACCTATTAAATATATATATAATTGTTTTATTAATACTAAATTTAGATACATAGATTTTTTTTTATTAATTATTTTACGAAATTTTTATCAATTTAAATTTAATAATATTTTAAATTTTAGAGTACATTATAGAATTAAACAAACATCATGAGGTTTTATTAAATTAAAATCTTCTATAAATAATAAATTAGAAGGTATTATATTTTTTTGATTACTTATTAAATATTGACTCTTATCAATAATTATATCATTATTTATAATTTATTATTTTTTATATATTAAATTACTACCATTTAATAAATTAATAATAGGTTGATTATTATTAATTATGTTAGTTTATTGATTAATCTCAGGTTTTGTATATTTTTTTAAAAAATATCAATATAGTAAATTTACAACATCACTACAAAGATTTTGAAAAAGAACCTATATATTATTTTGATTAATTGAAAGTTGTATATTTATAACTTTTTTTTATTTAACTTTAAATTCAAGTTCTGAACCATTTTATATGTATGATCAAATAAAAATATATAAAACTCATTTATTTTCTTGACGTTTATTTTTAATTAAATTAATACCTGTTGTATTTATTATTTTATTAGGTTATTTTTTACAAATAAATTTAAAATGAAATACATATAATAAAAATATTATTTTTATAATATTAATTACTTTGATATTATTATATATATTATGGGTTGAGTTTTATCAAATTTTTCATATAATAAATTTTTATTCTAATATAAATTGAATTTTTGATTCAGATGAATATATATGAACATTAGATTTAAGTAATCGTAGAACAAGATTATTAAATAATTATACATCAATATGTTTATTTGCTAAATTTTGACATTTAGTTTTTATTTTTATTTTTTGAATATTTTTTATTATAAGAGTTAATGAAGTTAATAGAATTAGATATTTTTTTTTATCATCTAATATACAAAATTTTATAATATTGTATTTTATGTCTTGATTATATATGTATCCTTGATTAAAATTTATATTTAGAAAATATTTAGATCAAAGTTATTTTTGATTTTTTCAACAAAATAGATATTTTAGTTTATATATTTTTTTTAATGATTTAAAATTATTTTTTTATAGTATAATAAATAGTTTATTATATTCATATATAAATTTTAGTTTTAAAAATCAAAATTCATTTTATTATTATATAAATTCATCTTCAATATTAAACTTTAATCAGTTTAAAAATCATTTTGTAAGAGATTTAATAATAAGTTCTATAAATTTATATCATATATAATAAATATTTAAAATATATAAAATAATTAATATCTTAGTTATTATAATTATAACTATTTCTAATTTATATTATGATATTATAATAAAATATCATTCTATAATTTTATTTTTTTTTATTTTAGTTTTTTTGTGTTTTAATACTCAATTTAAATATAAATTACATTTTACAGTTAATATTTATTTTATTATTTTATTAATATTTATTTCATTTTATTGAGGTATTTGATTTATATTTTATATTAAATTTTTTAATTTTAATTTTAGTTTTTTAATTTTATATTAGATTTTAATTATAGGTGTATCTTGTTATTTCTAAATTTTTAGATTTTAAATATAAAATATTACTATTGTATAAAAATATAATATTAGATATTTTTTTTTTTTTAAGAGGAACAAATTTTATAATTAATAATATTTATTTTATTCAAGTTAAATCTTATATTTTTAATAAATTTTTTTTTTTAAATAATTTTAGAAAATATATTCTTAAAAAATATATATATACAATTAATCATAAGAGGATAGCAATAAATTATTTTTATTTTAGTATGATAACAGGTTTATCAGGTGCTGCATTAGCTACTATGATAAGATTGGAATTATCTCACCCCGGTAGTCCCTTTTTTAAAGGTGATGCCCTTAGATATCTTCAGGTTATAACAGCACATGGTTTAATTATGGTATTTTTTGTGGTTGTTCCATTACTATTTGGTGGTTTTGCTAATTTTTTAATACCATATCACGTAGGTTCTAAAGATGTTGCTTACCCTAGATTAAACAGTATTGGTTTTTGAATACAACCTTGTGGTTTTATTTTACTCGCTAAAATTGGTTTTTTAAGACCTCAATTTTGAAGATATTATGATAAGACGGCTTTTTCATTTAATTTACTTGAAAAATTAAAATTCTATAAAACTAAACCTTTTAATAATGATATGTTATTGTATGTAAATTATTTAAAAGATACAACAATTAATAATAACTATATAATTTGAAAGGTTAGAAAGAATTTATCAGATTTAAGTTATGATAATTTTAATTTTACACCTATAAAGTTATTTTTTTGAAATAATATTATAAACTATCCAGAATCATTTTGATACGCTTCTAGTAGAGTTTTAAAATCAAGAAGAAAAAAAATATTTGTATCAAAATGTTCTGCCCGTACTTTAGTTACCGCAGGTTGAACTTTTATTACACCATTTAGTTCTAATTTAAAGTATACTGGTGTAGGTTCACAAGATATTTTAATATTATCAGTTATATTTGCAGGTGTTAGTACAACTATATCATTTACAAATTTATTAATAACAAGAAGAACTTTATCTATGCCTGGTATTAGACATAGAAGAGTCCTTTTACCATTTATTTCAATTGGTTTATTTTTAGCATTGAGAATGTTAGCTATAATTACACCAGTATTAGCTGCTGCAATGATAATGATGATTTTAGATAGACATTGACAAACTACATTTTTTGAATATGCTTATGGTGGAGATCCTATATTATCACAACATTTATTTTGATTTTTTGGTCACCCAGAGGTTTATGTTTTAATAATTCCTACATTTGGTTTTATAAATATGATTATTCCACATAATAATACTAGACGTGTAGCATCAAAACATCATATGATTTGGGCAATATATGTTATGTCTTATATGGGTTTTTTAGTATGAGGTCATCATATGTATTTAGTAGGTTTAGATCATAGAAGTAGAACTATGTATAGTACCATAACTATTATGATTTCTATGCCTGCAACTATAAAAGTTGTAAATTGGACTTTATCTTTAGTAAACGGTGCATTAAAAATTGACCTACCTCTTTTATTTTCTTTTTCTTTTTTATTTTTATTTTTAGTGGCTGGTTTTACTGGTATGTGATTATCTCATGTTAGTTTAAATGTTTCAATGCATGATACATTTTATGTTGTAGCACATTTTCATATTATGCTTTCAGGTTCTGCTATGGTAGGTATATTTTCAGGTTTTTATTATTACTTTAATGCCTTATTTGGTATAAAATACTCTCGTATTTTTGGTTATTTACATTTATTATATTATTCAGGTGGTCAATGAATAACATTTACACCACAATTTTATTTAGGTTTTTCTGGTATGCCTAGACGTATACACGATTACCCTGTAGTTTTTATGGGGTGACAGAGTATGTCAACCACAGGTCACTTTATAACACTTATAGGTATAATTTTTTTTTTTGCTATGCTTTTAGATTCGCATATTGAAAGAAGACTTCACACTTCATCTACTTTAGGTTTACCTAGATGATATAAACGAATTAATTATTATCTATTTAAAATAAGATTAATTCAATTTAATAGTAGTAGATTAAAGTTTTTACCTAACTATAAAACTAGATTAAGTATATTTTCAATATATCACAATGAAGTTGAAATTTATAAAAATTAATTGGATTATTTTTTTTATATATATATAAGTAATTTACAATATTATTTAAATATAATTATGTTAATATATAATATTATTTGTATGCTACTAATAACACTAGTAATTGCGTCAATAACACTTATAGAAAGAAAAGTTTTAAGTTTAATACAGAGAAGAGTAGGTCCTCAATTTGTAGGTTATAGAGGTAGATTACAATATATAGCAGATGCATTAAAATTATTTATAAAAGGAGTAATTACACCTGAGGGTTCAAATAAATTTTGATTTGTAGCTATGCCATCTATTGCAGGTGCTATCTGTTATACTTTTTGAATTAATTCAATTTGGGGTCCTAGTGTTTCTATTTTTGAAATTGAATATAATTTAGTATATGCATCTTTAATGTCTATTATGTTTGGTTATTGTATAATATTAACAGGTTATTTTAGTAAGAGTAAATATGCATTTTTAGCTTCAATAAGATGTGCTATATTACTTTTAAATATTGAAATATTCTTAGGTTTACTTATTATAAATTTAGTTTTTATAAGTGAATCATTTTGTTTTACTGTATTTGTTTCTTATCAAGAATTTATTTGATTTATAATATTATTTTTTGGTATATCTGGTTTAATTTTTATTACATTTCTACTTGAAACTAATCGATCACCATTTGATTTAGCTGAGGCAGAATCTGAGTTAGTTACAGGTTATACAGTTGAATATGGTGGTTTCTATTTTGCGCTTTATTATTTAGGAGAATATTTTCATTTATTTTTTTTTTCTATGATAATTAGTGTATTATTATTAGGTGGCTGAGAACTACCTAATATAATTTATTATTATATATTAAATGATTTTGAATTTTATTTACCATTATATTATGATATTTTTCTCAGATTTATTTATATATATATATATACTATTTAAATTTTTTTACTTTACTGAAACTTTATTGTTACAATTATTATTATTATATACTTTAATGTTATTATTTAATTCTAATAATATTTATTATATACTATTATATTTTTTCATTATAATAATATACATGGGTTTGATTATATGTTATTTTAATTGTGAATTATTTACTGGTTTTTTATGGGTTACCGAATTTACAGTTATTTTTATAGCATTAATTTTATTTTTTTTTTTAAATATTGATGGTTTAATATTAAAATATAACAATAATATATCTAATATATATACAAATATAACCTACCTTTTATCTTTTATTTTTTTTGTGAATATAAAATTTAATTTACTAAATGAGTTAATTAATTTTGAATTTTTAAATTTTTATATACTTTTTAATGATTTTTATGAATCTATAAATAATTTGTACATGAATGATTTTTCAATTTTATATTTAAGTTATTATAAAATAAACAGTATTTTATTTATAATAATAACTTTAATATTATTTTTAGCAAGTTTAGTATGTGTATCTTTATATAAAAATAATAAAAATCTTATTTTTTATAAATTTTATTATTTTTTTTCAAAATTTAATATAAATAAAATATTTTTTAATTCTACTTTTATAAGAAAACAAAATTTATCATATCAGTCAAATTTAAAAGCAAGTCTATTAATATTTAACAATAAATAATATATTATAATATAAAATTTTATGATTCAAAAAGAAACTAATTTAAAACCTAGTGATAGATGTGGTGTTTGATCCACTAGAGTTTTTCAATTATATACAGGTTCATTTAGAAAATGCTCTAGTATTAGTAATTTTGTTAAAATCAGTGTTAAAAAAACTCAACCTAATAATCAAATCACAAAAAAATCTAAATCTAAATCTATAATTATAACTACTAAAAAAGAATTAAATAAAATAGATGGTAGTTATATTAAATTTAAAACTAATAATAATATATTATTAAAAAAAAGATTAACATCACGTGGTAAAACAATAAATGGACCTGCTAGTTTAGATTTAAAACGAAAAAAGTTTATATCTTCATTTTTAGGGGTTATTTAAAATTAATTTATTTATTAAATTAATTATGTTTAAATGATTATTTAAATATTGATATAATAATACAGACTACCCATCTATTGAATTTAAATTGAATTTATGACCTTATATAAATATAAGATCATTTAAAATAAAATTAAGTATATATATATATTATTTTATATTAAATTTAAAGAATTTAAAAATAAAGAAAATAAAAATTTTCTATAATGACTTTAAATTTAGTTATTTTTTTTATAGTTACATTATTATATTATTTATATTATTAATTTTAATATTTTTATTAATAAGCTAGAAGGTATGATATTAAATTATTCTTTATATTTATCTAAAATATGTTTTGAATTTAATTTATTACTCTTAATATTAAATTTAATTATAATTTTATTACTAAATTATTATAGTTATTTTAGATTTGAAGCTATTAAATTTATATTTAAAAAAAATAGTACATATATAAAATACATAAATATTTTTTTATTTCTAATTACTTTCATAATACATATTTTAAGTTTTATTTTATATTTAAATTATTCATATAATCAATTATTATATATTAATTATAGTAGTATATTAAATATAAATTCAATACAATTATATAATTTTTATTTTATATATAATTTTAAATATTTTACTAATTTATTTTCTGTGGATTTATTTGGATTATCTTTAATATTTCTTGCTTATCTTATTGGTTTTATTTCAATTTTAGTTTTAGATACTCGATTTAATTTAAATAATAAAAAATTTATATATTATTTTAATTTATTTTTAATTATAGTATATCTATACTCCTCAATAGACAATATACTTTTTTTTTTTTTATTTTATGAATTTCTATTAATACCTTCATTTCTAATAATATTCTATTTAAGTAATAGTAGAAGATCTATACAGGCATCCTTATATTTTATAGTTTGAACTCAATTAGGTTCATTTTTAGTTTTATTGGTTTTATCATTTTTAATTTTTACTACTGGTTTTTTAAATTTTTATGATTTATTATTTTACAATTTTACATCAACTGAATGTTTTTTTTTATTTTTTTTTATTTTTTTAGGTTTTGGTTTTAAAGTACCAATATGACCATTTCATTATTGATTAACTAAAACTCATGTTGAATCACCAAGTGGTTTTTCCATTTACTTAAGTGGTTTTTTAGTAAAAACGGCGTTATATGGTTTTTATAAAATATTATCAAATATAAATATTGATATGAACACAACTATTTTCCTAGCAGTTTCTATTTTTGGTGTAATAGACTCATCATTAAAAATGTGAGGTCAAACTGATTTAAAAAAATTAGTCGCATATGGTACAATTCAAGAAATGAATTTAATTTATATATCTTTACTTTTAGGAGATTCAAATCTAATATTTGTTACAATTATATTTATAATAACTCATGCTCTTTTATCATGCCTTATGTTTTTTCTAGTTGATTGTATTTATAGAAGATTTAATAGTCGTTCAATAGTTGAATTAAATGGTTTAATACATATATTACCAAATTTATCAATAACTATTATTTTAATGATAGTTTTTTTTTCTGGATTACCAGGTACTTTAAAATTTATTAGTGAATTTAGTTTATTTTCAAATTTTATTAATATTATACCATTTACATCTTTATTATTAATATTTATCTCAAATGTTTTAGGTTTAATTGGTTTTAGTAAAGTTTGATTTAACTCTTTATTTGGTTCATTAAAAAAGAATACAAAAAATTTATCAATTGACTTATCTATAAAAGAGTTATATATTATATCAATAAATTTTTTTTTTTTATTTATATTATCTAATTTTTTTTTTTTTATTTATTAATTTATAATTTTGTATAAAAAATTAAATTACATATTTTTTAAGTATAAAATAAATTATTTTAACAATATTATATTTAAAATTAAGTTAAATAATTATAAATTATATAATTTTAAAAATTTAACACAGTTAGAAATAAATTTTTTTTTAAATTTATTTAATAATTTATATTTATTTAAAAATTTTAAATCAAATTTTTTATTTTTAACAGATTCATTAGTTATTATATATATAAAAAAAAAAAAAATAATATTAAAATATAATATAGATAAAATAAAAACTAAAGTTTATATTTTTATAAATAAATTATTAATTATTTTTAATTCTAGATATGTTTTTAATTTTAACTTTAAACTTAGAAAATTAAAAACACGTCAAAATAGTAAAATGAATTTATTTTTAGATTTCTATAATATATATAATAATAATAAAAATATATATTTATTTTTATTTTTTACCTCTATATATTGTATATTATAAGTTTTAAAACTATCCAAGTAATAATTATATTTTTATAAACCTCTATCGTTTAATGGTAGGACATCGGATTTTCACTTCGATAATTTAGGTTCAATTCCTAGTGGAGGTATATTAATATATAGTAGGTTTCATATTTAATGATACTGAAGATAAAAGTTTTATCTTTTAAACTAAAGATTTTTAGATTTGATAGAATACAAGTATTGCGAAAGAAAGGTTAAAAGAACTTAAGAGATTTAAATGACTCTGAAATTTAATGCGTAATACAGTTAAAGTTTATTATTTTAACGTACCTTTTGCATAATGGACTAGCGAGTTTATAAAATTAGCAAGTAATTTATTTTAAATAAAATTGCGAACTTTAAAGATTTAAAGCTAATTTTATAAGACCCGAAGCTAAGTGATCTAATTATGATTAAGTTAAGGATTTTTAAATCCAAGGACTGAACCTGTAAATGTTGCAAAATTTTAGGATAAATTGTAATTAGGGGTGAAAGGCTTATCAAACTTAGTTATAGCTGGTTTTCCACGAAACCTATTTAAGTAGGGTGCTATTTATTTATATATATAGGTTTATATAACTATATTTAAGATTCTGATTATCTTAAAATTAGTATATAATAATTATATATATATTAAAATAACAATCAGACTATTAGCGCTAAGGTTTTTAGTCAAGAGAGAAACAGCTCAGATTATTTATTAAGGTCTATAAAAATACTTAATTTAGAAGATGATTTTACAAATTTTGTTAATTAGATGTAGGCTTGGAAGCAGCCATCATTTTAAAAAAGCGTAAAAGCTTAAAATTATAAAAACTTTTGTTTGTAATTAGTTTATGTAAAAATTATCATTAATATAATCAGAATAATTAGTATTTACCGAAGTAATAAATTTAATTGTGGTAGTGGAATATTTTGTATATTTAATTAAAATTGTGAAATTTTAAATTATATCAATATAAATAATGCTAGTATGAGTAATAGACATAGTTAGAGAAACACTATCGCTGAATGTATAATAGGTTTACTAAATATGATAATCTTATTTAGTGTTAATCGATCTCTAGATTTTAAATGTATAATTTAAATGATGAGGAAATTATTAAAAATATTAAATATAAATATAAATTTATTTTATTTTTTTTATAAATTTTATTTATATTTAACTGGAAATATTTAATATTTTATATCGTACTAACTCTAACACAAGTTTACTAGTTGAATATACTAAAGCGAAGAAGTTAAAAATACTGAAGGAACTAGGCAAATTTAATCTGTAACTTCGGGATAAAGAATTATGATATAAAGAGAGAGTAGCGACTGTTTAATAAAAACATAAGATTTTGCTAAATCGAAAGATGATGTATAAAATCTGACACCTGCCCGGTGCTGCAAGATAAAAAAAAATTGGTTATAAGCTGATTTTATAAATCCCAGTAAACGGCGGCCATAACCCTGATGGTCCTAAGGTAGCAAAATTCCTTGTCGGGTAAGTTCCGTCCTGCATGAATGGTGTAACGACTGCTCTGCTGTCTCCAGTATTTGCTTTATGAAATTGAATTTGTCGTGAAGATGCGATAATTTTACAGTTAGACGGGAAGACCCTATGCACCTTTACTATAATCAATAATTAATATTAATTTTAATTTAACTAGATAAGTAGTAAGTTTTACTGAAAATGGAAAACTACTTGAATTATTTTTAATATTTGAAATAAATAAAATAAATTTAATTATAAATTATTATTGAGTGTTAGTTTGACTGGGGCGGTCTCCTCCTAAAAAGTAACGGAGGAGTATAATAACCAGAAGTAATTTATTAAATTAAATTGATTATTAAAATGAATTTTTTTGGTTTGATTAAAATATAAACATATATTTTAAGGATATAGTCTATCATATTGACCCGATAATTTTTTATAAGTAAAATATCGATCAACGAATAAAAGGTACGCTAGGGATAACAGGCTTATAAGTTTTGAGAGTTCTTATTGATAAACTTGTTTGGCACCTCGATGTCGGCTCATCACATCCTGGGGGTGGATAATCTCCCAAGGGTTTGACTGTTCGTCAATTAAAGTGGTACGTGAGCTGGGTTTAAAACGTCGCGAGACAGTTTGGTCCCTATCTTCTGAAAATAAAAGAAAAAATATAGGAATTGAGATTTAGTACGAGAGGACTGATGACAACTAATCAATTATTTAAGAATTATCCTCAATAAAGGGTATGGTTTTTAAGTTACATTAGAATAATTAATTACTGAATACTATATAAGTAAGAAATTATACTATATATTTTTCTAATAAAATTTTATAAGATAAATTTATTCATATTTAAATTATATTATAATATATAATTATATAAAATTTTAATAATAAACTACTATATAGTATTATAAATATTATGATATATGTTCTATAGCTGCACCTAAAAAAAAAAAAAGTATAGCATTTAAATTAAATAAAAATAACAATAAACTGTTAAAAATAAAATTAGTTAATAAGAATTTTAAATTATTTAAAATTAATATTTACAATCTAAATTTTTTATATTAATTAAATAAAATTAATTATTATATATATATATAAGTAGTTTATTAAATTAGCATTAAATGGATGCCTATAATCTAAATAATTAATATAATTTAAATTATAATAACTAGGGGTAATTATTTTTTTTATATCTAAAAAATTGTAAACCCTAGAATTTAATAGATATATAATGAAGTGAAACATCATAGTAATTATATATTAAAAAATTCAATTGAGATTAATTAAACGGTGATTATTAATTAATAGTTATTTATTTTTTTAAATAAAAATTTTTAAAAATTTGCAAATTAAGGTAATAGCCCTTGTAGTTATTTATAATATGCTACTTGAACGGTTTCAATTGGGATTCATTGTCCTGACATATTAGGTTCGACTCCTAAAAGTAGCTAAATTAAATTTTTTAATTATTTATAATTTTTTTTTTTAAAAGGGGGGGTGGCTGATTGGTAAAAGCGGCAGGTTGTAAACCTGTTAGATTTGTCTGTTATTGGTTCGATTCCAATCCCCCTCATTATATAATATATGTTTTTTGAATTTATTCATATACTAAGGACATATTTTATATCATTTCGATATTTGAAAAAAAATGAAATTACATTTTTTAAATATCTTTTAAATTTATTATTATTAATTTATTTACTGAATTGTTTTTTATAAATTTTTAGTTACTATAAATACACATTTATTAATATACAGGGCCCAACCCCGAATCATTTATTTTTATAAATTAATATACATAAAAAATATATGTTTTTTTAATTTATTCATATACTAAGGACATATTTTATATCATTTCGATATTTGAAAAAAAATGAAATTACATTTTTTAAATATCTTTTAAATTTATTATTATTAATTTATTTACTGAATTGTTTTTTATAAATTTTTAGTTACTATAAATACACATTTATTAATATACAGGGCCCAACCCCGAATCATTTATTTTTATAAATTAATATACATAAAAAATATATGTTTTTTGAATTTATTCATATACTAAGGACATATTTTATATCATTTCGATATTTGAAAAAAAATGAAATTACATTTTTTAAATATCTTTTAAATTTATTATTATTAATTTATTTACTGAATTGTTTTTTATAAATTTTTAGTTACTATAAATACACATTTATTAATATACAGGGCCCAACCCCGAATCATTTATTCTTATAAATTAATATACATAAAAAATATATGTTTTTTGAATTTATTCATATACTAAGGACATATTTTATATCATTTCGATATTTGAAAAAAAATGAAATTACATTTTTTAAATATCTTTTAAATTTATTATTATTAATTTATTTACTGAATTGTTTTTTATAAATTTTTAGTTACTATAAATACACATTTATTAATATACAGGGCCCAACCCCGAATCATTTATTTTTATAAATTAATATACATAAAAAATATATGTTTTTTGAATTTATTCATATACTAAGGACATATTTTATATCATTTCGATATTTGAAAAAAAATGAAATTACATTTTTTAAATATCTTTTAAATTTATTATTATTAATTTATTTACTGAATTGTTTTTTATAAATTTTTAGTTACTATAAATACACATTTATTAATATACAGGGCCCAACCCCGAATCATTTATTTTTATAAATTAATATACATAAAAAATATATGTTTTTTGAATTTATTCATATACTAAGGACATATTTTATATCATTTCGATATTTGAAAAAAAATGAAATTACATTTTTTAAATATCTTTTAAATTTATTATTATTAATTTATTTACTGAATTGTTTTTTATAAATTTTTAGTTACTATAAATACACATTTATTAATATACAGGGCCCAACCCCGAATCATTTATTTTTATAAATTAATATACATAAAAAATATATGTTTTTTTAATTTATTCATATACTAAGGACATATTTTATATCATTTCGATATTTGAAAAAAAATGAAATTACATTTTTTAAATATCTTTTAAATTTATTATTATTAATTTATTTACTGAATTGTTTTTTATAAATTTTTAGTTACTATAAATACACATTTATTAATATACAGGGCCCAACCCCGAATCATTTATTTTTATAAATTAATATACATAAAAAATATATGTTTTTTGAATTTATTCATATACTAAGGACATATTTTATATCATTTCGATATTTGAAAAAAAATGAAATTACATTTTTTAAATATCTTTTAAATTTATTATTATTAATTTATTTACTGAATTGTTTTTTATAAATTTTTAGTTACTATAAATACACATTTATTAATATACAGGGCCCAACCCCGAATCATTTATTCTTATAAATTAATATACATAAAAAATATATGTTTTTTGAATTTATTCATATACTAAGGACATATTTTATATCATTTCGATATTTGAAAAAAAATGAAATTACATTTTTTAAATATCTTTTAAATTTATTATTATTAATTTATTTACTGAATTGTTTTTTATAAATTTTTAGTTACTATAAATACACATTTATTAATATACAGGGCCCAACCCCGAATCATTTATTTTTATAAATTAATATACATAAAAAATATATGTTTTTTGAATTTATTCATATACTAAGGACATATTTTATATCATTTCGATATTTGAAAAAAAATGAAATTACATTTTTTAAATATCTTTTAAATTTATTATTATTAATTTATTTACTGAATTGTTTTTTATAAATTTTTAGTTACTATAAATACACATTTATTAATATACAGGGCCCAACCCCGAATCATTTATTTTTATAAATTAATATACATAAAAAATATATGTTTTTTGAATTTATTCATATACTAAGGACATATTTTATATCATTTCGATATTTGAAAAAAAATGAAATTACATTTTTTAAATATCTTTTAAATTTATTATTATTAATTTATTTACTGAATTGTTTTTTATAAATTTTTAGTTACTATAAATACACATTTATTAATATACAGGGCCCAACCCCGAATCATTTATTTTTATAAATTAATATACATAAAAAATATATGTTTTTTGAATTTATTCATATACTAAGGACATATTTTATATCATTTCGATATTTGAAAAAAAATGAAATTACATTTTTTAAATATCTTTTAAATTTATTATTATTAATTTATTTACTGAATTGTTTTTTATAAATTTTTAGTTACTATAAATACACATTTATTAATATACAGGGCCCAACCCCGAATCATTTATTCTTATAAATTAATATACATAAAAAATATATGTTTTTTGAATTTATTCATATACTAAGGACATATTTTATATCATTTCGATATTTGAAAAAAAATGAAATTACATTTTTTAAATATCTTTTAAATTTATTATTATTAATTTATTTACTGAATTGTTTTTTATAAATTTTTAGTTACTATAAATACACATTTATTAATATACAGGGCCCAACCCCGAATCATTTATTTTTATAAATTAATATACATAAAAAATATATGTTTTTTGAATTTATTCATATACTAAGGACATATTTTATATCATTTCGATATTTGAAAAAAAATGAAATTACATTTTTTAAATATCTTTTAAATTTATTATTATTAATTTATTTACTGAATTGTTTTTTATAAATTTTTAGTTACTATAAATACACATTTATTAATATACAGGGCCCAACCCCGAATCATTTATTTTTATAAATTAATATACATAAAAAATATATGTTTTTTGAATTTATTCATATACTAAGGACATATTTTATATCATTTCGATATTTGAAAAAAAATGAAATTACATTTTTTAAATATCTTTTAAATTTATTATTATTAATTTATTTACTGAATTGTTTTTTATAAATTTTTAGTTACTATAAATACACATTTATTAATATACAGGGC